ATTCAAGGGCGGGGTTGGCTAAAAAAGGGGGAGAGAGAAGAGCCTTGGGGTGCGCTCACTTCTGCATTTTTGTTTAGGTTCTCGAGATTCTCAATCGCTCTTTTTTTTAGTGGGGAGGAATAGTACGTGAATGGAGGTTTTCAGACGAGGGAATCGTTCCTCTATAAATAAAAATAGGCTAGAATGCTTCTATTGATAGAGCTTTCACGTCTGCGCATAGAATCGTTTTTTTGCCTTTCCATTCTGTTCTTCCCATATCATGGGTAGTTGGGTCGGAATCCGTGTGATGGTTCGAGAGTAGTTTCCAATATTCTTCGCATCTCCAGAGAAATACATTGTTGCCATTGTGACTTGGTCGTCAAAAGGGGCACGAACAGCCTTAAAGTACTGTTCCATGTCCCAGAGGTCTTCGACCCTTGGCATTTCGAATCCCGTTGAATGGCTATGGTTCCGGGACTCAAATGCGTCTGGAGTCGCCAGGTGAGACATTCGGTTCACGAACCGGAAACCTATCTCCACAGCAAGCTCCTCAATTTGACCCGGTCCGTCACGCTTTGGACATCGCCACCGGGATCGTTGAGGTCCCATGAAGACGGCTCCCCTTCACTGGGAAGACGCGGTACTCATTAGCGAGCGTCTGGTGACCAACGATTCATGATTCTCCTGCCCTTCTGCCATAGTATACACTTGTCCGTCCAAATGGTTGCCATCAAGTTGAAGTTGGGTCACTCGATCCTTGAGTCTTTCCTTAACAACAGCCGCCGCAGACAGCACTCCACTGCTATCGTCAAGCTTGGACATGGTACAACAAGAAGAGAATTATCAGAAATCTAAAGGGATTTACCCAAAACTCCGCTCTGATACCTCCTAAAGCGAAATAGGCACGCGCACGGGTAGAGAGTCTGCCTGAGGCGTGCGGCCCTAGGTAACGCCTATTTTAATGTAGCACCTGGGTTCAGCCTTCTCCTTGCCGAGTTCGGTTACCATAAGCGAAGGTGACAGTCAAGTCGAAGCGCGCTAGCTACCCAATTGTGCATACTTTTTTAGAAACTTTTCAACAAATTGGAACTTTTCCAACCGTAAATACGGGTCATAAAATGAATCGGCTTTTTAGCGCAAAGCAGGCAAAGCAAGCAGGCATTCCATAAGATCCCATTCTCTGATAAAGAACCTTGCTTACCTTACTAGCTCTCTTGTTATGAGCATGTCCAACTAGTGGATTCAGTCCCTTCCTTATAGCCTTGCAGTCCAATCTTTTCTACAATCCTTTCTTTCTTCTGGGCATCAATCCCATGTGAGCAAAAAGGCATTTGCTTTGTCCAATTCCTCCCTAACGCCCTACTCTATTCCTCAACAAGTCCCACAGGGCATTCTTCCACTGGCCATTTGAAATCGAACTCTCTACCTTGGGCAGATAGGAATTGAGACTTTCAATGGTCCTCTCTTCTCTCCTCGTGATCGAAGCAGACCCCAGAAGTTGGGTATTCCTTCTTAAGAGGACACTAAACCTCCCGATCTTGCTAGCCGGGGGATCAGTCTTTCAAGATAAAATCTTTCCCCTTCCGGTCCCAGGGAATCGCTCTTATAGTAGGAGGTTTACTATGTCCCCAACTTCTCTTTATTAAGAAAGTCGGTTGTGTACTATAATTCTAATAAATAGATTGTACCCTAAGCGCTGATCCCAAAGAAAGCTGTTGGCTCTTCCAGCATCCATGCATAAAGAATTAGTAAGTAGGGTCCTCGAAGCCCGCCCGCCAAAGGGCTAAGTCGAGTGATTCCTCTTGTAGGGGATCGTAGCTAGCTATAGTATCACACGATTCTTTCATCTTCTTTTCACATTCATTCTCGGCCGTGACGCTATAGGACCTCGAATTTCTTATTAATACGATTCTATTTAATTCATTGACGGTGGAAAATCGTATACTTTCTAAATAAGTAGATCCTCTTTGTGAGGAATTCCCTCCAGGTTGTCTGCTTTATCGGTCTCACTCTAAGTCCGAGCGCAGGACATCTTATTCACGAATCCCTTTTATTTTAGTACAATTTACTCTTTTTCTGAGCATATTAGGTCTCCCTCACAGCCGATGAAATTCCCTTTCGCTCCTCTCTTTCCAGTCTCGCTTTTGTCTTGATTCTACTAGTTGTCGCGGCGTAACAGCTGTTTTTCGGCGTAAAAGTAAAAGCTGGTGCTTACATATGCATATAAGAGTTCGTCGCTTCCTAACTTGTCAAACAAAGATAAGGTATTCATTAAAGCAGTAATCATCGAAGGCATACCGATACCGAAAGAATAAAGGTCAAAAGTAGAGGCAGAAGGCCAAGAGCCTATTCGATGTCATCTTCCTTGTCCTCTTCTGAAAAAACGTCCTCTTACTCGTACAACAATTATGGTGGCCAAGAGCGCTGCTTATTCCCTTCATGTTTAGATGCTTCCTGTACTGATCGATGCGAAGAATAGCTCTAGTTAGTTTATACTACCCGCTCTCGCTTACTTGCCTGCTGGCTTTCCTTATTGGGATCCCTTTCCTACTTAAGATCTTGCCAGCGTTGTGCATGAATGTCTTGATTGCGCTATGACAGCTGTTATTCCGCATCTATAGATATTATCGAGATATCGGATTATGAGGGGATTTCCCTGACTAGGATGCTAAAGATCGGATTCTGTTAGCTTATCTGCAGTTCCTGATCGAAAACGTGCTACTCCTACTGAGACAGCTGCGGATTCAATAGGTCAAATGCCCCCATTCTTAGCGTAAAGGAAAGGCTGTCCTCTAGTTTAACTGAAGGCCGGCAAATAGAATGGAATTGGCTTAGAATCGAAGGAGGATATTCATCTTTCATGTTTGATGTTTTCCAAAGACTATCTATTTGAATCCCCGAGAAGGAAGGTCTCAACACCGGGCTGTCTTCCCAATCAACAAAACTAGAACTACTGGTGACTGGCCTGTCCTACAACTGACTTGCTTTCGGACTTCCTGGCTGAAGAGCCAAGAGATATCTATTTTACAGTAAAGCTGTAGCTTCATCTCATCTTATTCTTATAATAGCTATTCCGCTCGCTGGCATATTCGGTAATAATGAATGAACTAAAAAGAAAAAGAGAGGTAAGTGCCTTCTTTGCCTGTGTGCTAGAGAACCCACAGACATACCATGCTAATCCATCCCACACCTCTAGCAATAAGACTGAAACTAAAGGCCCAAGTTTTTTCTCAAAATAGTGCTAATACTACGGCTGCAATTGACATATTGGGGCGGGATCGGGATAACCTGAAACGACCTTACTTCACAAGGATCGTTGGAAAAGCTTCGAAAGGGTAAAGTAAAGCAAAGGTGGGGGAGGAAAGGAAATTATACCAGCAGTGGAGAAGATCGCTTTCAAAACAAAAGATCAGACGATATAACCTATTTTAATTTAGGATGCTGAGCACAAGACAAGAGTTACGGAAAAATAGACTTTGCGCGATTCAACACCCCTTCAAGCTTTCTTATTCTTACTGAATTTCATACTTCAAAGTATAGTGTCATTCCCGTATGAAAGTGACCCTGGGATTACTGAATAACTCAGTTTCGTTTTAGGAAAGTCGGGATTTCATTCATTCAGTCTATTTCTCCTAACGGTTCTAGAGGCATAGTTTTTTAGTTTCCTCCCATCGATCTATTCTATTGAGTTGCCTACCCTCAGGTCATTCGCTGCCTTAAGCCCTACAGTTTCTTCGCTAGCCGTTGTTGGGACTTAGTTAAGAGTTAGCCTTTCTAGGCTTTGAAAGCAAGTCAAGCATTCCAATCCCAGCGGATTAATCAATAGCAGTAGAGTCGTAAACAAGAACAGCAGAGTTTACAGCTGAACAAGTTACTTCCTTAGAGCGTGAACAAAACAATAAGTTAGGTCGTTTGATTAGACAATTCCTACTGTTTGTTTAGGAGATTGATTGAACAAGCCAACTAAAGGTGAAGAAGAATCATCGAACTAATGGACTTACCGCTCATACAGCTCCCAGCCAACAAGCAGTTAGCCTGATTTTCCAAGGAATTCAAATGTGGATGACTGGACATCAGCAATAACAGGAGCCGAGCTTTCACAAAAACATACGAACCTACCATATCATTTGACCTGACCAAGGGGTACTAAAATCAACGTGTCAATCATCCCTACCCCGGATCTTTGGACTTAATGTCAGATTCTTTTCTGGGGCCGGGTTAAATATATGTCTTCCGCCGTCTTTCAGTTATTGTTGCTGCTTGGGCACTTGGTTGAACCGGTACCTCAACAGCACTTGTCTTTGCCGGGTCTTTACTCGATGAGACGGAAAGAGCCGATTCGGTTTCGTAAAATAATAAGAACAATAAGACCGTAACCCTACTACCAACCGTGCTACCAAGCCAACTCAACTATTGCTATACTATGTGCTGACCGGAGCTATAAAGCATACCATCGACAGAGTCCGGAAAGGCAGTCGAAGCACTGGCTAAGCAAATCCCATCTTGAAGTGAAGGAAGAGGTTCTTTCGAGTTAACTGCATGTATGGGATCTTCTCTGTTTACTGCTAGCAATCATAAATAATATATAGTAAGGACAAGGACTATTAGCTCAGGATAAGGAAGCTAAAGACTGAAGATAGAATCTTAAACAAATGCTAAGAAAGAAAAGCCTGGAAAGATGAGTGACTCAGTAAATACAAAAACAGGAAAGGATAAGGTAAGTTATAACGTCGGTCGAAAGACCGGGCGTGTGTCACAGTTGTCCTTCCCAAAAAAGCTGGCACCGAAATATCGCTAAAAATTCTTTTTTATTACAGGTGTTATGAATTCGATTTGACGGTTCTCAAAAGCTTAAAGTGGGAATCTGAGCTCTCTTATCGTAAGTGATGTTCCAAATCACGGATGCTATGCGAACCAAATTAAATACAGTATGCATCGTCTGCACTGTCCGAAAAAGAGGGATTCCCGGAACCAAGCTTCCCAGTTCTACACCTTATACCAAAGCGCGGGACTGTATTGTATGCTAATATAATAGAAAGTCTTCGGTACAACTCTTATTTACTCCGTTCACCCCTCTCCTAACGAAGGCAAGTGCCACTCCTAGCGCTAAGCATAGAAAGCTCTCACGCGCGCAATAGGCTTTATCAGACTAGGAAGATTTTACCGTTCCCTAACCCAAAGAGGTTAATCAATGCAACTGCACTGTGTCTTGTGTTTCCTTGAAAGACTAGCTCTTTCTTACTGACCTTTCCTGATAGAAAAAGACCCTTACCTTACTGTAGGGATTCTGATGGTACTAACTAAAATATAAAGTATAGATGAGATAGACCTAATTCTAAGATAAGAGATTTTCTCTTCCCTGAAGATAGGAACGAGGCTATTCGACTACCAAGATTTTGGGTTGAACCAATAGCAGGAGTTGACCCCTAAGCTATGGGAGTTTCAAGAGCCAGGTGACTTCGGAAAAGAGGTTAGGAGAAGGCAGGGGAATTCACACTCGACTAAAAACAAAAAGTCTAGGTGGGATATACCAAATTCCAATTCTGAGAATGTCAGTCCTATACCCTATAGGACTGACAAAACAACCTCAACCGAAACCAGAGAAGCAGGGGCTAAGGTTAACCCAACCTCGAAGAAAGAGGTTCGAAAGTACGAACAAAAAGCCGATAGTTAAGTAAATGTAGCGGAGGATGTTGGAGCTAATCCCGATTCTGTTGATGAGTGGAAAGAATCCCTACCTCCGATAAGGGATAGGAGAGAAGATGTTGCCAATCTGGATTACACCTTTGGCAAGGTAGGACACAGAAGCTCTTGGAGAGGAAAGCCTAACTCATGAGCTGAAGGCAGATCAGTTCCCAGTTCCGATCGAAGGGACTTGGTAACTCAATCGAAAGGAATGGATTCCAAACAAAAGAAAGATTTTTTAGCTTTTAGCGAGGAAGAGAAAGAAGAAGCAGATGCTAACTCAACCGAATAAAATAAGGAGAGGTTTTAGGCGTAAGAAAACAGCTCGGCTAACAAAACAAGGGTTGCAGTTGAACTATAGACAAACAGCTCTAGCTGGAAAGGGGGATAAGCTCGACAAAGACTTCGAAGGAGGTAACCAGCTACTAGACCGAAAGGAAGGGGGTTTACCAACAGATCAATAAGTAGTTGAGGGGGGAACTGGTCCTACTACTGAGCCAGGATCAAACTCTTCCTTTCCGGTTACATTGGCTTGGCCTTTTGGACAAGCAGATAGTACATGACCAAAAGTTTTTACACCCATGAGCTAAGGCACCACCCTTCTTTCCGATCCGGATTGGAAGAATTGTCCACATACTGAGGTTTGTTTTGGGTCTTCATGAGTAGTTCTTGTCGACGATCCCTTGAAGTTTTCTCCTTTGTTGAGCCGGCTTTCGCCCCTGACAAAAGACTTTCCCTGGGGTTGGGACTCTTTGGACAGGACTAGTTGCTTCGATTCCACTCATGTCAGCTCATAACTTCGCTCCTCGATCGCTTTATCTTTCTAGTGATGCGGGAAGGGAATGATAATTAGACTCCTATAGCAGTTCGGGAGCATCGGTATCTATTTGGTAGAATATAACGACCTGATCTCTTTGCTTTCGATGGCTGCTCGGGGCAAAGGGCTGAAACATGGTGGAAATGCGAATATGATCGATCCCGGCTCATAAGAAGTACGGAGGTTCTTGTAAGTTGGGTCAGCGGTTCCAGTGACACTTGGATTATCTGTTTCGTGGCTCACAAGAAATCGTTAGATCGAGAAAGAATTAGAAAAGCCATTTTCTCTATTGGATTCTCAGTTAGCTGACTAGAAATCGAACTATCTCGCCGGTCGGATGAAACCACTTCTTCTTCTTTGACTTAGGCTGCTCCGTGCCTTTCACAGACAGGAGACAGCCAGTACTACCAGAGAGAGGAATTTCTAAGAGAAGGAAAGAACCCGCTGCTATAGAAGCTGCTGTAATAGACGCTGGTGTATGTATAAGAAAAGGCAGCTGGTGCAGGAGATCTGGAATCCAGAACTAGGGATTCCGGGACGGCATCCACCAAAAGGGGTTTAAGTAGGGGGTGACAGGAGAAGATGGAGATCGGGGTGCTTTGGATTTTGAATACCCAAAAGCTTGATGGAAGGCAAAGCAATGAAGCTATCCGTGAAGAAGTGATTCCCAAGCGCGAATACCACGGTCTGTGTACTCAACTGACTGGGAGAGGAAGCAGCATTTGGAACCAGATGCCAGCGGGTAGAGAAGTGTGGGGTAGCAGCGTATGCCCGAAACCAGGTTATATAATATCTGGGTTTTTCAAGACCAGGAACCTTGGCAATTCCGGAGATTCAAGACCAGTCGATGATCCATCCGTTGCTCATGCTGCTGATCCCGGTTAGTGGTTACCTTCTTCCCGCCCCCATACGACCGATACCTTTAAGAAGCTTAGATATCTCCTCTTCCCGGGCGTCACACCATAGCCTAAATTAGTTTGGCAGAAGCATAAGCCGAAGCAAGAGAGAGTAGATGGAATGAAGGGGCAGTGAGAGTCGATTTCATCACAAAGAGATATTTGCTTAAAGCACTAAGACACTAATGCAATAAGACTAAAGTGAAAGTCAGAAGGCATATCCTCAAGTCCCACACATGCTTGCCATAAAAGAGCGGAAATGCCGACATCCACTATTCCATGTGCTGCTCATGGATATTTGATCTGATCCTGTAAGCAAAGCAAGGGAGCAAGGGCTAATTCTGTGCATGAATGTCTACCCTCTTCTTTTACTATGTATTCTTCCTCCGATTCTGGGATATGAGATGAGAAGGAATCCAGGACAGTCATCAGTCCCACAGTTCCTTCTCTGCCTCTATCTATTGCCCTTCATTGTACAAAAACAATGCCTTAATGGCACACATCTTCTAGTCGGCAGCCTCTCTGTAGGCATTAATACACGAGTTTCAGCGGTCTCTGCTAGAACCCTATTTGAATGAGTTGAAAAGGCCTTAGGGGAAGAAAAATATATAAAGATATTGCCTCAAAAGGCATATAGCTCTTATGAAAGATTCGGTGGTATACTCTACTATAACTTGTTTACCTGTGTCGTGGGGTACGGTCAGTTCACCAGCCAAGGAAAGAGAGAGGATACCTACACATCGCCATCCGATCTCAATCTTTCTGCATGCTTAAAGCCCGAAGTTACGTATGAATAGTAAAAGGAAACTTATCTATCTATCTCGGAGATGCTCAATCAATGAGACCTACTCTTTCGAATTCCTTCTTTCATAGAGGGCAGAAGGAGCAGCTTAACTAATCCCCGAAAATGCCCGTGCCTTAAGGCGTAAGCGTTGGGGTTAAAAACCTTACAAGAAACTAGGCTGTTCAAAGCATCGATAAAATGCCATACATAAGGTTCGACCGGAAGTCCCCCGATGACGAGCAGGCCGACCCTACATAGAAGGTTTCATAGAAGCAGAATTAAAAAGTGCCCTTCAGAACTACCTTGGAAAGCGCAGTCGTGAACCAATCTTTATTTCGGGAAGGCAGTTCGTGAGGAAAGATCCTTAGCATGATTGAATCTCGAGAGCATTAAACTCCTTTCTTCTTTGCCCAAAAAGTTTCAAAGATTTAGAGGGGGCTTTGCTTCCTTATTGGATCAAGGGTTTTCCTCCGGGAGCGAAAACCAGACCAAGACATAGCGGAGTTGAGGTGGTAGGGTACAAGGCTTGAAGTGTGGGTCTTGGGCAGCCGTCCTCAACTGGTACAAATACAAACGCTCGTCCAGTGAGTGATGACACTGGCGAGTGAACTGCAAAAGGGTGTTGCTTGACTCAATAATGGCCCTTCAATGACTTTGTGGCGTGCTTGGGTCCGTGACATGGGTTACTAGTCGACTCTGTCTCAAGGCTCGATCCAAGGACCGAAGGTCCCAAGAGTCCAAGTGAAAGAAAGAAGATACAAAGGATAAAGACACTTCGTGTCGATCAACGAGTGAAAGAGATCAAAGGACCGAAGGTCCCAAGAGCTAAGGTCGATTCCTTTCCTTTAGCGAAGGTCCAAGGACCGGAGCGGAGTGACAACGACATAATCGTTCCTTCTCTCTTTCCCTTGAGTTACTTCCAAGCAGGGTTCAATAGGCCTGGTTTTCAATAGGCTATTCTGGAGAGGGTGGGACTAAGAGAAGCAAGCTCGAACTAGGTTGGGCCATGTCTCCCGCTTATGCTGCCTCCTTCCTTAGATCAGGTTGGCGCTTATGCAGCTTGACGCAACTACCACTGGAAAAGCGTCCAACAAGCAAGAGTTCCACGCCTGGCGCTTATTTTACCGACTAAGCGTTATCGACTTTCACCAGCTAGCTAGCCTATTGCTAGACTTGGACCCTCGAAATAGCTGCTTTGACTTGCACCAGCAACGGACTTGATTGAATGTATTGTGTACCGACTGCTTCGCCTTTTGACTTTGACCAGCCGTGCCGAACGACACCTTTTGGACGTACTTCCAGCCAGTCGGCTTAGAAACCTGGAAAAGATGTGCTCTAGATTCTTAGCCTTACCTTGGAAAACATGGAATCATGTTCCTTCGTTAGACCTATCCTACTGATTTCCTTAACATGAACAGGGACATCTTTTTAGCCTGTCCCCGGATCGAAGTAGGAAGACTGGCACTGCATCATCCCGGTCGAGTCCCTGGACGCTCAGAATCTCTTGCTTTTCTATGGAAGACTAGCATCTTGAACAGAGGGCTCCCTTAAAGCTACTTCGTATGAACTGTCTGGTCCACTAAGGACACCTTAAAAGAGAGCATATACTCTTTCATATCCATATCTCGAGATTCATCGATTGCATACCTATCAGCAGTAGCAGATCCTGTTCCCACTCGAGAGCTTGTAGTTGCGGATCCTCCAGATCTCTAAGATGGAGTTGATCCCCCCTAACCCTTGTTGGCGCAGAGCGTCAGAGCCGATTCACTAAGTTTATTACCCAGTTAAAGAACCCGTTCCAGCCCCATCAGTTGAAACTCTTTATCCAGTCGATGAAGATCCCGAAGCGGGGTCCCTAGTTCAAAAGCCTGTTCCATAGCTAGCCCCGGTTGAACCTGTTTGATGCATCTTGTTCCCTTTTCATGGTTTTGCATTGGGCAGATGAGGATCTTCGACTTGGCTTCTTAAATCCTTCTGGATCGATCATATGAGAGTCCTGGACCTATACACACCTTCTCGTTTGACATACTGAGACTGGCCGGCAGCAATGCGAAGATGAAAAAGGGATTCACTCAAATCGACTGATCGCCACGAGACTTGAACGGTCTCATCCGTTCTTCCCAGCCAATCACGGGACTCCCATAGGAGGGGCACCTAAATGGCAATCTCTCTGCATTTATATTGAAATTACATCCCTTTTCGAGGGGCGAAGGTATTATGTATATTATAATGTTGGGCTTCCGAAGAGAAGAAAGAGAGCTTTAGAAGCAGCCAATCTTTTCTTTATGCCCAAACAATCCCATTTCTTTCTTGGTTAAACCAAGGCGATTTCCTACAAGAAGAAGTCTTTCTTCTTTTTGTTAGAAGGAAGCGGAATTACACCGTAATTAGAGAGAAGATGAATCAAGAGTACCTTGTACTATATGGTCATGCAACGGCCAGTGATTTAGACTTTATGGAGAGTGATCCTTTCCCTTCAACTAGTACCGCCTCAACTCTTTCTTCAACTAGGTCGGACGCGCAAAGCGCTCCCCCTGAGTTAGAGCAGATATATGATGAGATATGTAATGAATACGCAGAGTGGGTGGTGAAAGCCGGTAAGCAATTACCCCCACAATGGGACATGCCTGACCTTGTTCGGACAGTGATTGGAGACGAGGCGATTACCATCCCAGGCTTTCTCACGGATTCATATTATGATATCATGTTGCATGGATCAAATAGTTGGTTATGCCAGGAGCTTTTTAATTTTATTGATCTGATCAACTCAGAAGACATGGAGAAGAAGACCTCCATCAAGCGTTGGGCCTTTCTTTCAAGGTGATGCCCTTTTGTCTGAAGAATGCTGGGGCAATTCCCTGCTGTCTTGTATACGAGTTGAGTAAAGGCAGTTAGTTGCAGGTAAAAAAAAAAGATTACTTGAACTAGAAAGCAAAATGTCTAACTAAGCAGTTCAATCGTCGTCATTGACAGGAAAACAAGCATGTAGTGTCTAAGGAGCCTTTGCCTGCATTTCTGATCCAATCGCTCTTTTTACTTTTTCAAGTGGAGCACCATTATCTGATCGTAGCTTCCTTCCTTTGAGAATGAGAAAAAGGGTAAAATTTTTCAAAGAAAGTACGCAGCTTGGCTTGCCGCGGTTACGGTTAAGAGCTTCATTCTTATTTTAATTTAACATAAGAAAAGAATGGCTTGTGCATTCAGTGTGGATCATTCATTCTCCAACTCCTAGCTTCACTTTCTTAAGATCTTCCTTGGATAGAGGTCTACCTTCCGCCTTAAGTTTGCGGTTAAGAAAGTGGCTTTCCAAAGAGAAAGAGATTTTTGATGTAGTTCTTTAGAGTTTCAAGGGTATTGGCTTGGTCTTCAGTCTATCCTACTCCCTCTACCTTATCTTTCTCATTCATTCTCTTCTTTCACAAAAGCGATGTATAGAGTCTGAGATTTTGGCTTTTTTGGCTATTGATATACCGAAGCGAGATCTTGGAATTGGTTTAAGTATAAATATCTGGCGCACTTTACTAGGCATTCTTTCGTTCGCTATGTGCTGCCGCTTTCTGGTATTCGGGAAGATCTTGGGGAGAAGAAAGGAACTCGCCCCTTTCAGTAGGTTTTTCCCCAGGATAGGATCCTAAATATTTAACTCATTTTGAGTCCTTCTTCTTCAGGGTCATGAGACACCCATCTTTCTTTGGGTATAGACACTCTCTCTTTCTTCTTCGTGAACCCTCGGCCTCCTCGGAGGAGTTAAGACCTCCCCATACAAAAAAGGAGCATATGTTGGTTGGATATCTCGTCGGGGTGATCTCTAAGCCCAAAGCAGACCTCTTTTCTTAGGGGAAAAAAGAGGATCAAAAGTAGCCCAAGCCATTCTTTTCTTCCGCATGAATGATCGATTCGATAAGAGAAGATCGAAGATCTTTTATCAGTATGCTAAAACAAGATATGTGAAGGAGAGAATAGAAGCACGCGTGGAAAGGAGTTCTCTTATATAGGGGGCTTCTTTCATTCAATAGAAGGGAAGACAGAATGCTAAAAGTCTTTCAATAGAAAAGCAGATGTTGATGACTCCGAGATAGTGCTCAAAGAGAAAGAGCGAAAGACTGAATGGGGATAAGCCCTTCTTCTTTACCTCTTTGACTGACGATAAACTTTCTAATCAAAGAAAACTAGCTTAGGATTTTTAATAGATAGAATGGGATAGATTTATCTGACCGGTAAAAAGATAAGAAGACGAGACTTAGCTAAGCACTGGTAAGTAAGAAGAAATCCCTTTATGCCTGACTTACCTGCTATAGAGGAGGTTCGGGATGTGCTTTTCCCTATGTCAGCTGAAAGTTCTCCTGGTATGTCCTGGTTTTTTCCTGGACCGGCTGGCTGGCTTTTCAAGTTCATTCTATAGAGATGGGATATTCTAATATATGATCTTATGAATGCTGTCTCCTTCTTCTTTCATTTCAGGAGGTAGTCTTACTAAAGCTTTCAATCCTACTTTTCTTACTTTCACTTTAGCTGCTCTAGGGCAATTAACATTACCACCTATCTTGCAAATGATTCATTGGCTAACTTTAAAGGAGGTCTACTCGTCAAGTAAGGTCTCACACAATTCAGGTCGAGTGGGCGCGACATCGATCTTGTAGCAGAACTGCTTTATTCACTTGTCGGCCAACTCCGCGAATCTTGGAATGGATTCTGGTAGGCCATGCCCCTTTTTGAAAGGCTGAATTGGAATAAAGGGATAAGGTTTGGATCGTCGCCTTCGAATTCCGGGCAGTAATGGAAAGACGACTGCAGGTGAGCTGAATCTGCCCGGGCTCTCCTGAACCCATTGTAACGATGGAATGTTGAAGGCCTTCTTCTTTGAGTTAAAGGTGGAACAGGACAAGCCCCTTACAAGTAAGTGAAAGCAGAAAGAATAGAATCCTGTGGATGCTTCTTACATCTTACGCAATTCGGCCATTTGCTCTTGCTTGCAACTGCTGAAGTTGCTAGCACGCACATCAGGCGATCCCCTAATTTAGTAGCCACGGCTGCAGTAGCAGCAACCTCTATTGCTTTGCAGGTTTAGCCCCAAAAAAACTCTGCAAGAGCAGAAAAATTACCAGAAAGTTCCCAACCCATATACATAGGACAAGGAGAACTACTAAGGACAGAAGCCTAGCCCTTCCTATTATATCTTATATAAACACTCTTTCTTTTGGCCCAATTACATTGCCATTGACTTAGATTCATCCTATGCTGATTGAGCATAGCTTGGTCCAAGTCCTTTAGTACCTTCCGCTGCACGGGCCCTCCTGGCTAGAGAGTGCCTTCTCCAAGCAAAGACAGGCGAGCTCTTGTTCTACATATGCGTTTTTAAAAGTCTGACCATATAGATAGGCAGGCATGCATCTCCTCCGTCTAGTATAAAAAAATTAAATAGAAATTTTAGACGCAATTGAAAGGAATGAAAAAAAGATAGGCTTATTGAAAAAAAAGGCAGCTGCTGAGCTGAATCAGTCATCTGTCCGTTGGGAAAGATCTCGCATCTCGATTCACTAGACAGTACTGATTGAATGGCCATCCTTCTGTGCTCTTTATTTGGAAGCAAGCGCGCCCTAACTAAAAGGGAATATCTTTCTATTAATTCTAGGTCATTCGCAAGGGCTCCGTATAGTTTTGGGGCGTAACGTTGTGGTTGTTCCCTCGATTGACCAAGAAAAAGAAGTTCCAGAGAGGCATCTTCCATTCATATCGATTTGGGTTTTTCCGCACCATATTTTGATCTGCCTCTTCTTCGATCCGGAATTCCCAGCAAATCCTTGACTCCTCGAATACAATGAAATTTCACACCTGGCGAATCTTTCACTCTACCTCCTCTTATTAAGACCGTAGAATGTTCCTGCAAATTATGACCTTCGCCTGGAATGTGAGCAAATATATCATGTCGATTGCTCAACCGTACTTTGGCTATCTTACGTAGAGCTGAATTAGGTTTTTTCGGTGTTCTCGTTGAAACACGCGGGCATACTCCTTGCTTCTGGGGACATTGATCCAAAGCTCGAGTACGGTCCGTGCGCCGTTTTTCTTCTCTACCATGACGAATCAATTGATTTAATGTAGGCATCGCTCTTTCCTTTGTCCTTCCCCCCGATTTTTGCCCTATCACTAGTGGTTACTCCCGATCCAAAGCACCCCTTTTCCATTCATAGAGAGATCCAATCGTCAAAATCAATAAAAAGGCCATCATGGACCAAGATCCAAACGGATCAATCTTGTTGGGAGGTACTGCCCAAGGAAAGGAAAAGGTTACTTCCGGATCAGGAATAATAAATAAAATAGAAACAAGATAAAATCGTATATCAAAACGACTTCTGGCATCACCGGAAGGATCGAAACCACATTCGTAGGCCGACAATTTTTCTGGATAGGTCGAACTATTGGAAGAAAATGGAAAAGGAAGACCGAGTAGGATCAAAGAAACTAGCGGACTGATCACTAAATAGATAAAAATAGGTGCAAATTCTGACATCACCACAGCCCACTTGGTTCTCTCGCTCCTTGCTCGCGGAGCGGCATACCGAAAAAAAGATTGGAATCGATGCATAGGCTACACAAGCTTCAGAGCGGTACACTGAACACAAAGAAAATCTCTATGAATGGAAGATAATATCCTTTTGACCATAGCCAATAGTCAGTTTCTAAAGCCTGAGAAGGGGGAAACAAACTCTTAGAACCCGAAAGCACCTTATGTCGAGTCTCTCTCTTCTTTCTTTTATTATGTTACGATATTTCGAGTTGGATGAACAGATCGCTCCTAAATACAGACGTTATCAACTATACAATAAACCAACTGAAAGCAAATCATCGAATAAAGAGAGAGACAGACAGAAAGGAGAGAGTAGTAGCTCGAGCAAAGCGAGAGGAGAAAAGAACAGGTAGGTCGAGCTACCGTCAATCCGAAACTTGGGTCAGTCTTCGCTTCTTTGGTTATTAGTCGATCTCCCGTTGTTACAGTATAACCTCAAAACAACTCTCTACGAAAGAAAGAGTCCAGGGATCGGAACTTCTCTTAGTAATCGTAGGGGCTTCTTTCTTTTTTACTCTATAGCAGACATCTTGGGACCGGATTGATGTCCTCTACATATCCCATTTTTACCTCTTCAATTGCTTGTTGGGCTTCTTCTGTTAACAAGCAGCGAAGCCAAAGTGGATCATATGATCACAGAGTTTCGTTATAGTACGCATATTGCGTGACTTCTTCTTTTCAACTCCTTACTTTACTTTGAGGTTCTTCCGGTAAGATCCCGTGTTTGAAATAGAAAACGAACGGTCCAATAGGCAATTGGAACTTATGCACAAGTCCTTACATTCACTTCAACTCTTTCTGGCAGTTCAGTTAGCTCGAAAGGGATGCGAGAATTCCTTCTTCGACGAATAGCTGGTGCTCTAGCCAATAAGCTTTAGTCATATTTATTTTTATTGCATTAGTCTTCGTGCATTACTGGATTTCCTGTTGCTGCAAGGAAGCTGTTTTCAAGTTTGACATTTTCTACAGACTCCGCTGCTATTGCCATTGAATCCCCTGCTATAGTTAATCCAATAGGCAGAGAAGAGGACAAGGAAGGAGTAACACGAATACCTTGCTTCGGATCGGAATCGAATGCGCTCTTTTAGCTGTTAAGAGCATTAAATCCTGAAAGCAGGAAAGGTCCAATTCCATGTGTTGCGCATGATTAGGGATTAGGCTTAGGGAAGGACCTTCTTGCCCTAAGACTGACTGAAGAAGATGGCATCAAGCCTATCCCTTGACCCTTTTCCGGGATAAAGTACTACTTATATAAAGCACCAAAGGTAAGGCGGGTCCCAGGAGAAAGCTCTTTATTATCGATATTTTTCTATCGATATGGAGATTGAAAATGTCATAGAATGATCACAGAAACTTCATCTTGCTATCCGATTCCTTTACCGGAGTTGGGGCTCGGTTCTCTGTTATGAGCATAGCTATAAGCGACTCTTTCTATCATTCGGAAAAGTGGCCTAGCTAACCATTCTTTCGAAAAGAGTTCTGCGATTTCCCTCTTTTGTGGCATCGGATTACTAAGACTAAGTAAGATAAGCAATCGATATAGAAAAAGCAAGGCTTCAAAGATAAAATCGATAACCATCATAGGAAGATGCTAGTTTGATAATAAAGGTCTCATGACGAGCACGTTGGACACGCTTCATGAACTCTTCAAACAAGTCAGGAAATTTTATAGCCTCTACCACAGACGTTTCATTGGTGTAAAACTTCCACAATCGATCGCTAGCTTCTTTTAGATTTAATGTTGTTAGAAATTTAGGCATAAGTAAACCGGATTTTTCCAAGCTATCACGATTATTCTCAATGAAAGTAAAGACCTCTTTGTTTATTTCAAAGGCCTGTGACTGTAACACATTCATACTATTGCATAATGTCTCGTATTCCTCATCAAACTTAATATAGAAATGGTTCATATCACGGGTTGTTAATAGATGATGCCGATGAAAATAGAATGAGCTTGTCGGACCCCACAAGTAACCACCACGCAGATCGGATATAGTTTCTGCTTTTTTATCTTTGTCTTTCGGTTCCCAATCCAAAGGCTTACATACCATCGGTAGATTGAGTTTAAGCGGAAGTAGATTCAGATCGAAATTTCATATCACATACAAAGGCTTTTCGTAATACCGCTCGCCATCCTTAGAACTAGGCTTCATCATATTATATTATTTATAGTCAGAGAGACTAATTCTCTTTGCAATAGAAAATTTAACAATAAACCACCAATCCTATAATTCACATTCTTTTGTTTTGACTTATCATTGGATTCAGACTTAACATCATTTGATACATTTTGATTATCACTCCTGTCCCCCTTCAAAGACATTTTTCGAGATTTTAACAATGATGCATAATTCCGAACAGCTGAATCCAGTTGTTCTACCAGAGTAGCAGCGCGAACTGCAGGAAGATCCCGTTGTTTCTGGAAAACTTGTGCTAATACATGTATTATAAGAGCTTCTATAGTATATTTCTAAAATTCGACTTAAATCCACATTTGAAAGGGAGGACTGCTTCTTAAGCCATTCACGTGCTGTATCCTTATTTTTATCTATCAATATATTAATAATACTTGGAATCCGCTCATAATATGTTGCTATATCATCATACTTTGTAGTAATCTCTTCTAGCTCTCTTTCTAGATTAACAAAATCTTAAAAAAAGGTTTATTATATGTTTTACGATAATTCAATAAGTCTAGTGCTGCATCATGATACTGTGTAACATTCGATTTATTTGTTTTTAATATAGAATCAGCATTTTCATTATTCAATAAACTATAAAATCGAGTTAAGAACAGATCAATCTCACTATTAGCCGAAGTAGAACAGTACCTGAAATGGACTCTATAACCGAACCAATGACAACCGTTGAAACTAGATCGCGAATACATAGATCGAACTTTGAAATCAGTAAAAAGTTTCATGTTTTATGTTTATATATATAATATAAAAATAAAAGCGAGAAAAATCTCAAGGGATGTCTGTCTTGTATTCTAAATAGTAGTAGTTGATCCGCAGACGATCCTTTAACCCTCCCTTAGGCGTACCTTGGGATCATGTGTGTCTAGCTCCCAGCTCTCCCCACAATTGCGAGATGGATTTGTTCCTATTATTCTCTATATGTATATGTAGAGATACTCGTTGGGGGTGAGACAGCCTTTATAGGATTTCGAGGGAGGCAATAAGATTTTCCTCTAAAGGGCTACAATATGTAGGGGGCATTTTTATCCTACTCCTTACTTTAGACAGAGGGATGGCATACTTTTCCTTATTATAAGTATAAGTGAAACCCGGATAGGCTCTTGGACTTGGAGCTCACAAATGCGCTGTTTGAGTGAACGAATGCGCTGTTGACATGAGATAATGAGTTTTTTCTGCTGAAGTCGGAGAAGAGGATGGAAGAGTTGGTAGCGGTTCGTGCTTGAGTTGAATCACTTGACTTTGGTCCTATCTTTCTATTTAGATAAGTAGTATATCCGGGAAAGGATCTAGAGTGGCGGTAGGCAACTCACCAACCAGGAAGAGTCTATATCACCGATAGGCCAATCCAATTAGACGGAGGGATGGCATCAGTAGCCAAGAAGGAACTGACTTGGTCAGCTGTTTTCAGTTCTTGTGACTACGCTTTTCTGTGGTTCGAGATATAGATGATGAATAGAGAAATGCCTTAGTTCTCCCAGCTCGAAAGGCAGCCTAAGTAACAAGAAAGAGGGTAAAATTCCTCCCCCTTCTTGTTCTATTGATCAAACCAACAGCGTCACGAAAATTAGCGACACTTTCGCTTTAATTACGATTTTTTTAAACCCCTTCTTCCCGAGTAAAGTCAAGGTTCTAAGATAGTAAAAAACTATCTTTTCGGAAGATTTTCCGATTAAATATATATATATTTAATTTAGATTTTCTTTCTAGTTGGACATATCAATAAACCCCTTCCCTTTTCACAAGCATCCACCCTGTAATACTAAAGCACTTAGATAACAACAAACACTTATCTGTCGTCCAAAAGCATCAAAAGAGTAGCCTGATGCTTGTGCTTGGACGATAAGTGTTGAGCCATCGACAACTCGGAGTGAACCAATACCAATGACACGGGAATCACAATGAACATTTTACCTACAACACTGCTCTTATGGTAAGGCCATATAGTGCTAACGGTTCGGCGACACAAATCAGCCATTGCACATAGTCAGACTGGTTAACAGGCAATGCAGGCCTCACCTATCTGAAATTTCAGCCCCAACCTCATTCCCTATCAGAAGCCGTGAGCCAAGCGACCTTCAGACTAAAAGTAAGGAAGGACTCGGGCTTTCTTCCTCCTTTTTTTAGAATGAATAAGATGTTTGAAAGGAGGATTCGATTAACTCTTTGTAAGCTTTCTTAACCTTCTTCCGCTTGTCAATTCTTGGTGTAATACTAAGTCGTAAATGATTGGTGTCAGATCATGATAAGATTACTCATATATTATCTTATCTGTAGCAAAACTATGAAAAAAGTACCCCAGAGGCTACGAGAAAGATCTGAGGGCGATCTCGCATTGCTGCCTCACAAAGCCTTTCCTGCTTTATATAAGCAATACTTCGTCTAGCCCCGGTTCTTTTCCCCCCTCGTAGACAAGACATTTGCTAGCCTGAAAGCTGCTTGATACTAAGTCTATCTTCATTCCGTCATCTCTCCAGAAGAGCCACCGCTCCCTACGAATACAATGAGGAGTAAGGCACGGAAGCATATTATTAAGTGTTGATACTCCTGTGTAGGCTGGCTTTTCATTATTGACTCTCCAACGTAGATCGGATTTCCTTTCTTCTCTCTTTCACTATCATGTTCCTCGCTAACTCGAAAGGCTTTCTTTCAACCATACTTTTGAGATCTTTGAACCTTGTTTGAGCTCCTCCTTTCTTGTCTAGAAAGGGGAACTCCTTTATTTTAGTTTTCACTTACATACGCGAATCTAGGTCCAGCCTCGCTTGCATTCAGTTATCAAGGGAGATGTCTACTCTTTCGTTTACATACGCAAGCTCCCGATTAGTCGCAATCGCACTTCTGTGCAATATCCAATGCATATTAAAGCACTTACCGGCCAAGCATCAACAGAGTAGCCTGCGGATTGGTGCCCGGTGACACAGTAAAGGTTGAACCATCAACAACTCTGAGTGCATCAACCCCAAAAACTCTGAAGTTCCTATCAACCACTTTCCCAACAAGGCAGCCGCCATGGTAATGCCATATTGTGGTCACAGTGCGACGACAGAACTCTCCCATCAGAAAATCATTGGATAGATCAGCAGGCAATGAAGGTCCAACATACCTGAAATCTATAGGACCAAACTCTTGTTGGTACTTTAATTCCTCCATGGAGCGGCTTTTAAGTACATCATGAATCTTTCGGGTGCCATTCACACACCTCTCCACATCACCAGGATTTCGGAAGTAATTAAACCTTACTATTGGGTTCACCTTAACATCAGTTGATGCTAGTCTGAGAGAACCAGCAGAGAGGGGGCCAACAATCTTCTCCATCAGGATTGCCACAGTAAAATATACCGGAGAGGGAGAACTCCTAACAAAAGCACCATGAGACGGGGCATAAAGTGGTATGACATTTGAGGCTGCTTCCAGATAAGCTCCTGAATTAGTAATTCCTACCACTTGTATCAAGGAGTGTTCAAGCGGCATTGACGGCACAATAGAAATGCCATTTCTAGGATTATCGTAAAGGAACTGACCCACGTAAGGATGGTGACGCGCCACTGGAATTCCCCAGGAGGAGAGATAAGCCCTTGGCCCAATACCACTCAAGAGAAGAAGTTGTTGGCTCCCAAGAGCTCCAGCAGAGAGCAATACCTCATCCTTATCGCGCAGCATGGCGTGGTGGAACCCGCCTCTTTGATCACGGTAAACCACACCAATAGCTGATGGTTTTGACGGAGGATAAGGCGATGAAGTAGCAAGAAGTACTCTCTCAACAATTGCGTGTACAGCCACCCTGATGTTAGAAGTCTTTGCGTAGCTCAGAAGGTCGGCAGCGCTGCCGACCAGTGCTATCAAACGTAGAACCCCCAATCTTGGTACCCACAAGGTGATCCAGAGAAAACCCATTGTAAGGACCGATCCCAGCCTCAAGAAATCCATCTCGAACGGCAGATTGCCAGTTCTTGAGTTCAGGCTTAAACACAATTGACCTCTCAACCCATTCGTATGATTGATTGACCACTCTAAGGTCCCAATTAATTCCTGATTTCCTATAAAAGTATTGATCGGCTCTGCTGTAAAAACCAGCATTGATTGCGCTGCTGCCTCCAAGAACCCGGCCTCGGGCGTTTGGAACACCATCTTCAGAGGTAAAAGCTTGTGCAGGGGAGTCATAGGTATCAACCTCCATGAGGGTAGCGAGACAACCTTCTTGTGTCATCAAATTAGGCTTCCCATATGGAACGCCGCCTCTTTCCAGCAGAAGAACTTTATGATTTTCCGATAATGTGGCCGCCAGTGGACAACCAGCAGTGCCACCTCCGACTATGATTACATCATAGTAATCTTCTGATGGCATCTCTGTAGCATTACACGCAAAATCCAGATAACTTGGACCTGCAAGACGCAAATACTTTTATCATTACCAGATTCTAACTTCAAGCAAATGATTAATACAATTATATTGTTTAAAGAAACTAATTTAAATCAGCGGTACAGAAAAGAAAACAAGACAAAGTTAGGAAAATTACTCTGCTGAAAATGTGATACGGTGGGCAAAGAAACCAGAGTGGCTATCGTGAAGAAGGCAAGAAGTGGAGAGCAAAGGTGAGTGGGCTTTGCCATTGTTGCCTGGTGATGAAGAAAGATTGGGGTTTCTATTTTAGTGAGGGTTCTTGAAGAGAAATGTGTAATTGCGGCAACGGGTTGGGTTGGCAAGGGGGGAGGCGGTGAAAAGTGGTCTTTTTGATGGGGCTCTTAGTAGCAGCCCTTCTTCTATTGTGCAGCAGGATGTTCCCAGCTCGACGATACAGGCCTTGCCTCCCTTACCTATGGGAGATCTAGCATCTCCGTCTCCTCTTACTGATGTACATACTAATGATAGCGTTGTGGTTGGAAATATAGCGTGTTCAAGTTACTTATCGGAGCTACTGTGCTGCCTTGGTTGCCGCGGCTAAGGGATTTGGTTAGGTATTCTATTTTGGATGGTGACTCTTATCTGACTAGAATCTACTGAATGAGAAGGGCGCTTTCCTATATTAGAGAAAGGGGTGGAAAAGGTTAATAAAGCGCTACTTGAATGGACCCGGAATTCCCTCTTTTTCTTTTTTGTTTAAAAGGCTTACGCCGAGAGTAGCAGTAGCACCCACGACCAATTGCGAATAGAATTAGCGAATGAACCGATTCGTAGCACTACACTCGCATTTCGAATTTCTTATTTCGATTTCTCGTAAGAGATAGAGCCCAGCTATTCAATCCGCGGTAGAAGCAGAACCCTTCGAAACCGAAGCCTATGTCGTGTCGCTAGTGCCAAAGGCGATGACTTTCAAAGCTCATACTCTTATATAATTTAAAGTTGCCTATCCTTCTCCCCCGGAAGTCGTTCATTCCATCTGAGCTCTCCCTATCTAGAGTCGACATAGATCTAATTCATTATTATCTATCTTCCCCCTCATAATGGGAGACAGGAAAGGCAAAGATGGAGGATGTGAAAGCGGATGTCTAAGATCCCACTACGGATAGAGAAAAGAAAGGGTGACAAGGCAAACTAACCACGAAAGAAGAGGAAAGATCAGTTTCATCTCGCTCTGACCGGGAAGAGAACGAATTCTGTCAACGAGGCTGGATGGAATGAACAAGAAATAGAATAAATATAAATAATTTATTATAGTTCGAAGTCAGGGCGCTTCCCACCAAACCTCTTGGATCTCAAGTAAGGATCTCCCTCGTCAGCCCGGAAATAGGATAAAGATAGAATTTTAGCCTTTATGCCGATCGAGAACAGCATGAAATCGAATCTGCCTTTAAGTTAAGGTTGAGGAAGAAATCTATATTTCCGACCCTGCGGAGAAGTGAAGTTTTGCCTTTTAGGCGAGAAATCCGTATAATGATTAGCTCATAGACCCGGATTCTATCATTGGTGCTATCATCGTATAATAGAATAGATCACTCCTGCGGGACCTCTTTCTATCAATTGATTAATTGAATCCGGATTTTACATCTTTCCTCGAATACCATCTTTCTTTTATCGTTCTTGTTTTTCTTGTAATTCATTCATCTGTCCGAGCTTCAGTTCAAAGCCTTAGGGAAATCCTCTTTCTATGGCAAGTAGAGTCGAGTCTGCCCCCATGCCAATGGTGATGATTCAATTGGAAGCTATTCTCGGCTTCGCTTTCTGAAAAAGGGATCGATTCTGAATCCCGGGTGCAAATCCTCATATTGTCAAATGCGCTTTAGACTGGCTGATTGGATTAGGGGAAAGGGATGCTTACTTGGATCCTAAGCTCAAGGTACCTCTCTCGTGAACTTCTTGTGTGCTCCCTTACTCTGGAGAACTCCTCAAGGCACTCGAATGAGTGGCGCAAAAAGCTAAGTTCTAGTGAATATAAAAGAAATTCACAGTATTACGGTCAGAGATCATAGACTTTTATTATGATATGGTCACCTCACACTCCTCCATAACCTAAAGATATGACTTCGCGACTACTGGGCATCTCTAAGGAAAAGGCAAGTATGGGCACCATGGCGCAAGGAACTCATAATAAAGCTTTTCGTAAAATCGATTAGCTTTGCTTACCTTACTTTTACTGTTATTGACAGAGGTTATTGCTTACACGAAAGGGGGTTAGCAGCAAAATCCTTAGCTACTAAAGCTGTGTATCTTGGTTTACCTTTGTTTTATTAAAGAATTCCTTACACTCAATTACCTGTTACCCGAACTGTTAAAGCAGCTAATCTAGAGGGTTATTTAAGAGTTCCGTTTTTTGCTTCCGTACCCCTTCTTAGGGTCGGGTAAGAAATCACAGTTACTCACTCCAAGCCAGTTAATAACGATCTGTAACTTCATTCTGTATTCTTTCATTTCAATTCACATATATATGTGATGTGTCGAAATCGCTGATGGACAACCAATCCTTGTTCAGTAAGCATAATGACTGGGAATGCGGATCTATGTCCAAAGGGGGAGGTCTATTAGCAGAGCAAACCCTTGTATGCGATGATCGAGTTCTTGCCTTGCATTGGTTTTCATTTCGCACCGCCTAAAGGAATTGGTATACATTGATGAAGAAAGAAAAGAAGGTGGGTGATTGGAATCCGCTTTAGTATATCTTCATTCTTTGTGCGTCTGCGTAAAGTATGACCCTCTGCAACTCATCACTGCAGATGTCGGTACCACCATACCAATGAATTCCGCGACTGGGATCATACTTTTTGACTGAGGTTTAAGAGGTTGCGACCTCAGAACTAAACTTTCAAACTTTATTCTTACCTTGTAGTTGTAGGCCCTCCATCCTATTACATTATGTAGGCAAAGGCAGATATGTAGGCCGAGTGACTCTCTTAGTTACAAAACTTATTTATATATTACATAAAAAGGAAGCTGAAATCTTCTTAAACTTTCTCACCCCCGCTTTCGAGCTAAGTGGTCCTGGTCTTGTCCACAGGGGTGGTTAACGACCGAATTTCGGTAAGCATATAAACTTTTCAGGCGACTTGGTCGGGTTTCCCTCCCAGGGAGGAGCTGCATCTTCTAGTAGGATCTAGTCAAAATCTATAGTGGAGATCTATTTCCTCTCTCCTTCTCAACCGGTTGAACACCTACTATTCTAGTTCTGCATACTATAAGCCTTTAAGCTTCTTCTCTGAACATTTTTCTCCCTTTGATTCTTCTGTCTTCGTCCTCTTTTTCCTCGGATTGAACAATTTTTGTAATGCTTGCATTCTCAACGCAACGGAAACAAGGGTTTACGTTGAGCGAATCGGAATAGCGTGGAATTCCCTCATGATCAACAACTTAGGCTTTTTGCTTTGTATTGATGAAATTCTTTCTTAAATACACGAAGGTAATTTCAAGTGACTGCTATGAGAGCCGAATCCCTTTAACATGATAACTAGAATTGAACTGGAGTACCAAGGAGGTACACTCTCCACCCGCTATATCTCATTGGGTGATGGTGTAGAATGTATACCGTATAGGCGTCTGAATCTGTTGATATGGATTAGCCCATTCTTATCGGTCTCTTTCCAATCGAATATCATAAACTCCCCATTTGGCCTCCTGGTAGACCTTTCTAGAGCTTTCTGGGCTTCTAGAGTCTCCCGGCCGGGTCCCTCACATTTCCCACATGTCTAGCCGGTCCGGTTCCAGAGGAATCTAGCCTTTAAGGCTTCGTCCTTCTACACTAAAATCTAATAATATGTACAATCCGGGCCTTATCAAAGGCACAAGGCAATCTGGAACAAGTTTATGCTAAAAGACGGCTGGTTAAGCGCTACATCATAGGCACAAAGATGTCCCCTAGCCTGATCGGCAAGTTTGTAGGTTCTTCTTTAGAGCCAGTTCCACTGATGTAGCTAAATCGGAGGCTGTTGCTGACTCTGATCTTAGAGTGGATTCCTGCTTTGGGGCAGGGAAAGCCTTAAGGGCAAAGGAATGAAGTTCTTCGTCTTTTTAAACCTAAATAAACACTATTCCGGCGGCTTCCTCTGAACTATAGTTCTGGGCCTACGATGACTATTCCGGGCTCCGGGATTCCTATCCTATTATGGTTATGGAAGGGCTAAGGCCTTCTTCAATGAAAATGAAAGTAAGAGTCGCTAAAGCTGTAACCAGCAAGCAAAAAGTTGTGGTGTGGATGGGGATTAATAGTTCTTACGAGAAGATAATCCAGCCCTAGATTCTGCTTAATACTTTGTTGGATTTGAAACTACAGCCTCTGCCCTTGCTCCATTAGCTAGATCTTGGCTGGTTCCTCTGATCACCATCTGTTTCGACTCGTTCGTACCTAGTGATGAGCTTGACTGGTGCTCTAAGGCGAACGCGGTCTGATCTGGCAAAGCCGGCTCAACGTCTAGCTCCAAGATGAAAGTTTGAGTTTTGCCCCTCTCTTAAGCAAAAAGCGTTGTTTCCGGGTCGTCACCTTCTTATTCTTACTCAAAGCTTGCTAAGCGTTGGAGTTCTTCCTGAATAACTTTCTTTCCAAAGCAAGAAAACTCACTTCCAACTAGCCGCATTCTCCTCTATCTGTAGCAGAGGAGGCTTATTAGAGCCAAGGTTGCCTTCTTTAACTGAATGTGTGTGTTAAACTGGAGCTCCCACTTTTGCAAGAGTTCTTTCATCGTCCTCTCAACGAAGGAGGTCCCCTTCGCTTTCTTAAGGACCACGAGTTGGTCTTTTAGGTTGGCGTAGGCAAGGTCCTTACTAGTTTCACGCATGACATGAGGTCACTAGTATTTTAACTGGAATGCCAGGCGGAGGAGCGTAACTGCCTTATCGCGCTATCCGACTTGTATGTGAAAAGCGCTTTCGTTGCTAAAGCCCTTTATTTTCACTGAAACCGTAGTGAAAGCGATGCGTTCTCTAAGGGCTTGAATTAGCGAGCGAACCGTACTCACCAACTGAGCTAAGGCGCTAACGCGCCGCATAGGCCTCGAGTGTACATATCTCACACGTATTTGTGTTACAATACATGTCTAGCGTACATATAAATCTCAGTTAAAATAGAATCTCACGCAGGTCAGTGAGATGGAATTCCCTAAACCCTATTCGATTCTAATACACCCGAATTCGCATCAGCAACCGAACTCGGTATTTTAAGTTCCGGGCACAGTGACTCTTCCGAAAAGAGGAACTTTTATTTTGAGCTTGACCAAACACACCATCGGGAGCTTCAATCGCAATCGTCATAATCGGAATAGGTGTATTGGCCTATAAGAATCCACTTGTCTAGAAGTTCTGAAGCTCCTACTCGTCTCTCTTTCACCTCGTATTTTGAATAGGCAACACGCGCACAAGCAAATAAAGGAACAGGGTCACGATGGGAACGGTCAATCAACGTTTTCCGCTTTGACGCACCTTTCTGCGGTCCATTCTCTCTTTCTATTGCAACAGAGGGAGGTATCAACATAAAGTAGGCCAGAACCCATTAGCTTTGAGCTTGAACGTGGACAGCATTCCGATTCGTTCGAGTCGGTAGCTATGAGTGCTCAAGTCGACGGTTCACTCTGTTCAGTGAAGGTTGGTACGGAGAGAGTCTTTCCAAAAGATCAAAACTAGGCTATTCTAAAGCATTTTTTTCTAATGAACCCTGGAAGTAGAGCAAGAACTTTCATCTCATTCCAGGAAGTGAGAAGCTCTCTTTATCTTCTCCGTCTTTATGCTTTAGTTTGTTTTAAGACCGGTGGGCAAAGAAGGAAAAGACTGAGATTCATTCCCATACGGAGGTTACTAACATAACAACCCGCCTTATCCTTTCCTTTGAAAGAATTATGGGGCGCGGATGCCCTTCCTGGCTAAAAGAATCGCAGTATAATATGATAATCAGGGCTATCGATCTTGATTGAGTAATGACTACGCATTGACAGCGGGAAAGACTAGGGTTTTTCCTTTTCAGGTACTACTGATCCATCCGTCGAAATCGAAGGAGTTCTCTGGAGCTTGAAGCAAGCGGTTTCAAGCCCCTAACGAAGTAGGATCGTCTAACGAAGGTACGAGTGAATATGTTAATATTGTTGCGAAAGAGGCTTTGAGGCCCTTTTCAAGCGGTCCTGTAGGCCAGATCCAATCACAATTCCGATGTTCATCCTTGGGGATGATCTATCCACTCCTTTTCTTTCTTTTGTGCATCCGTAGGTGATATATCTCATTCTAGTTCGGTTGGTGAGTACGATATCACTCAAGAGAGTTCATCGGTCAAGTAGAAGGAAATTCCATGGATTCCACCTATAGTGATATAAGCGCAGGCCTCCAGAGAATCTGCTCTTGCAAGCTGCGTACGACTCAAATGCTGTTGATTCTTGCTTTCTATCGAATACTACAATAGCCAGTCCACTTCAATATTCCATATAGCCATCAACACAAAGAAATAGTCCACCCAGTCCTCTAGTAAATGTAAGGGGCTTGTGTTAAAGCCACTTCTACGTTCTCCAAAGAAGCTTCTTTCAGCATAGAAGGAAGCTAGGGGCCCATCTGAGAGTGCCTCAACCAAGGGATTATCCCGCTGCTGCTGTGAGTTCTTTTAATTGAATAGTTTTATTTGTTTTCTGAGTGATTTCCCTTAGGGACCTAGCTTCCGCTCTTTCCTTTCTTTTACTGAAAGGGAAAGAGATAGAAAGCAGTAAACTATCTGTCATCAAGACTGAAATCGATGAGGATTGAGGTCGTGTAATTCGGTAAGACGTGGCATAGATCGAAGTAAAGGAAGAAACTCCTAGCAAGCGCATGCCCCAATGGTGCCAAGGGATCCTCTCGCGTTGTTATCTTAAGAGATAGAGCTAGAGTTCTCCTTGAGCATGGAATTAAGCGAGAGTGAACCTATTTAACTTATTTAAAGGGGGATTCTCCATTTACTGTATCGTTTACTTTTCTTGTGGTGATGGGAATATATATGTCAGATTGTTGTAGAAGTTTCCAGCCTCACAGGCTTTAGATTGGACTATGGAACCGAGCGAAGCCCTTTGAGATGGATATTCCCCAGTCGAGACCTTTCGCCCTTCCAACTCTTCTCTAGCTGGCTGGCGAAGCATGAATGAAGCGACGGAAGGTTTAAGCCACTACGTTGAGCTGCTAACTGCTGTTGCCAATCTACTAGGCCTAAGACAACTTCTTTACTTTTCTCTTTCCCGGAACCATAGCACAACTAAAACTGGTATACGATACTAGCTCTAAGGGATCCCCTCTTGAGCTTCTGTGCTTCGCTTTAGTTTACTATTTTAGGAGGAAGACAAGTAGTGGACAAAATGAGGGTGCATTGGATCGGGAGTAAGCACTAGTGACTAAGGATTTTCACACTTGGTGGTCCGGATATGCGGCTAAGGTTTTTCATAAACCAGTAACTGAAGTCTTAGAGGGATTCTCTTTCGAGAAGAATCCCAAAGCAAGTGGGAAGAAGGAGTCAAGTCAGCCGAAGGGAAAGGCCTCGGAAAAGAGAAAAGCGGACTCTGGTTCTACTCAGCCTGAGGGTGAAGCAAGTTAAAAAAGAATCAAGAGTAAGCGAACTCACTTTACTTTTGTACTTTGATTCTTTTCTTCAAATTGCACGATTAACTCTTTTGTGCCTGTTAACAGCTTCAACCAAGAAAGAATCTAGTGGAAAAGAGCCTGTGGATCCTTCAACACAATCAGCACCACCACGGAAAAGAGTAAGTCTGACTTTATTTGATATATTTTAGTCAATTACCTTTGTTTGAATTTCCATTGGCTGAAAAATTCCTCTTTGTTGCTTGCAGCAATCTCTCAGACACAAGATGTGCCACTAAAGGTCCCACTCCTGAGGTTGTGGAGATTACTAGTGAAGAAGGTGGGAGTGAAGTAGGGGAGAAGCCATCCCCGGAACCCCCATACCATAAGAAATATAGGAAAGGGATACTTGACCTTCCTTTGACCTTAATTCGACTTTTTACTTTTGCGGAATCCCAACGAATAAGCAGTAGTACTTTATGTTTATAGGGAGATTATTCTTAAGAAATCCTACCTTCATGCGATCGAAGACTAAGACCCTTTCCTGAAGGGGAGAACACCCGATATTGCGACAACCTATATTGCGATAGGTACGTCCCTTATTCTATTTCAAGTAAATAGAGGGAGGGGAAAGCCTCATTCGAATCAAATCCCATCCCCCTATTCAAGACCCGATATTGCGATATGGGTGATAAAGACAGGAAAGGGGAGAAAGGTCGCTGCATGGGCTGAGAAAAAGGCGGGCGGCGGCTCTCCTTAGACCCCTTAACTAATGGGTCTGCTCATCGAGCTTACTTTCATCCTAATCAGAGTGGAATCGTCAATAAATAGACAGGTCCTTCTTCGTATAAAAAGACAGCAAACGTAGGGGCCTCAGTGGACAAGGCAGGGACCCGCTCATCAAGAGGAATCTTTGATTCATGGCCGGAGATCAGAGCATGTGGAAGGAAGATTTAAGATTAGTCCTGGCTAAGCTCAGTGAGCATGAATTGTAGAAGCAGGAAAAAATGCAGCTTCGCTCAGACAGAAATTCCGTTTTTGGGACACATCGTATTGGGCACGAGCAGGTTGCCAAAAAGAAAATAAAAGTAAAGGCTATTCTTGAGTGGCCTACGGTCACTGAATTGAGATCTTTTTTGGGCTTGGCAATCGAGAATCAAGTTAAAAACTGGGAAAAGGGAAAGCAGTTGAACTCCTTGCCGAAGACCTTGAAGCTGCTCTTGTTAAAATATCCCCTGCGGTTGCCATTGAAGGAAGAAGGGCTGCTATTGATGGAGGCAGGGCTATTGGAATAGAAGGCAGGAAGAAGTTCACACCAGGATTGAAGAAGCTGCTTTGATAGAACCAGGGTCAGCGAAAGACGATGGAAAAGGCTGCTTGTAGGCGTGATCTTTCCCGATTCTTTTTATCATAAGTCATAAGAGAATCAATCTCGTAGCCTGGCTAAGTAGAGTCTCAGAGCCTTTTGATGGAGGAAGAACCGCTGCAAGTGCTTGAGAATGAGTATTACATATATAAGATGCATCAAATGCCCTCTTAGGACAAATAGCTCCGCTGATCTTTTCGCCCTTTTCCCTGTTATCGGGCTTACCGCTGTGGGATGCTTATCCGGTGCTCTCGTACTCCTATCTGTTGTTAGAGTATCAGATTGGGTTAGTTAAATTTAATCATCCGCCGTAGAATACCCAGTCTTTGAAAAAAAAGCAGTGATCCCTGGAATTCTTTCTGGTGAATAAGCAGTGCATCGAGAGTAGGTAAGTCTTCCATTAGGGGATCTTGGAGGAAGATATGTGGACATGAATCTGACTGACGAAGGGCTTACAAGCAAGCTCGAAGAAGCTTTTGCACCTTAATCACTAGTAGAAGATAGACCCACACACGCACACTATAGGTAGGAAGAAGGACTCTGATGCCACATCTTCACTTGACTTCAAGCTTGAAAATGCCCTCCACCGCTGTAGGGGGTTTGGATTGGACATTGAATCCGCCTAAGGAAAAGGCGAATCCCGTATACTGTATACGGTCTAGCCAGCTCGTGATAAAGTTTTTTTCTTATCATCTAGTTTTAGTCCTTTACCGGGTGAGCCAGTCTTTTTAGCAAGTAATAGCCTTCTTTTTCTTTGTAGAGGAGTGCCCCTATGACATAAAGTTCCATCCAGCTAGGTCTTTGGAGGACTAATGAGAAGAGATTCCCTGGTGGGGCTATATGTTAGGCTATATTTAGTTTTTCAATCATAGTAAATGGCTAGGTAAAGAGCAGGGTAGTTTTTTCAATCTTTTACTTGAAAGCTGTCCCGGGAGAAGCCTCTCTCGGTAAATAGGGCAAAACCTCTCTTCTTTCTTTTTTTAGAAATGGCAGGCTTACCATTCATTCCAGGGCCCCTTAACGCAGCGACGGGGCGCTACAAGTGCCAGAGCCTACTAATAACTTTATAGAGGAGGTGGGTATGCTAGCCTTATTTCAGTTATCAACAAATTGGCTCCCGTGGAAAATGTTTAAAGCACCTTTCTCGTGTACAGCCCGAGTCACTCTTAACTATGATATTACCATTCGCCATTTACCTTAGCGTTCGGAAAAGAACAATGATTGGCACGGCCGCGGGGGAGTCAGGGCCCCTTCCCTAGGGGAGCTCTTTCACTTTGACGCGCACGGAGGGCCATCATCCGCCAGAGGAGAATGACCGAGTCTCATCCTCTTGGGCCACTCTACATCACACGCATTCTTATCCTCTTTCCTGTCTTTTTCCCTTTTCCTTATATTCTCAACTGTACTTTCATTCAATGGTCCCCGGGAAGACCACCCCGACAATGCCACATCAAGAATACCAAGTAAGCAGTGGAGGAATAGTCTGTTGGATCAGTCCGGCAGTCAGTACAGTAATAGTCCTAGTAAATAGTCCCAGTAGCGGCATAGTCCGACTCTTACTCAGTGGTAGTCTAGTACTATTTATTGCCTAGCCCTACTAGAGAAGCCCCTTTAATCGCTATTGGCAGACATCACACATCACAGTCTAAGCGTGTGTTAGATACCATACCGGTCTTTCATGTCGGACTTGGTCTTAAAGTCGAAGATGAATGGGCTAAACGTCCCGAAGGTCTCGTTCGCAACCTCTCTCCTTTGGCTTGGACCCTTCACATATCATAGGGCATTGACCTTTAGACGAGGAAAAGTACTGGCCAATCAGGTGATCCACCTGTAACAAGATTCACTCGCTAAAATAAAAAGACATCCTCCAGTGATACACTAGTGATACAGGCCTGGGAGCAAGGGGGCACTAAGGTCCTCTTTAGAGTCCTTATTTCACATTCTCCGGGTAAACGATGTTCACTACCAGCCAACATGCCGACAAAACATCAGGATTCCATTGCTAAGAGCGCATTTTACCCAGAAATTCTGTCTGCTTAAACATGCATAGGTCTGCCTGTCACCCATTTCTATATGCGAGATGGAGGGGAATGCCGCCCAGAAGGAAGAAAGGGCCTTCCTACTAAAAGAATTCCTTCATACTAAAAGAAAGGGCCTCTTCCCTTATTAGAGAAGGAATCCGCGGCAGATTCAGAGTAGGTTTTGCCTATTCAAACACAAGCTTCAAGTGAACTCATGGGACTTCGCAAAGGGTGCGGTGTAGGTTTCTTCTCTCCCTCGTGCACATAAGCTCTTTACTATATATATATATATTAATATATAATAACATCAAAATGATTTGAGGTAGTTTCCTTTTGTGCCCTTTGGATATGAATTACAGCTTGAAAGAATAATACGATTAGCTGCTTATAGACTCTCAGGAAAGAAAGAAAGAAAAGGGGAAGTTAAGAGGGAATCCTTCGTTAGCACACTAAGGCTTCTGGCTGATGCCTATTCCCCAGCGCCGGTATCGTTGGATGAACCACAACTTCCATTTCCCTCGTCATAGTTGTTCCGTAGCTTTATTCTTACTAATCCCTCGTTTTTAGGTCTCTTGCCTAGCGGTCAGAAGAAGAATCGAGAAACTTTGCTACTTTTCTTCCCTTTCGCCTACGTACGGGTGAGAGAAGCAATCCTACCTCCTTGTACTTGACCCCTTCCCTCCATATGGTCCACATATGGCTCATCTCCTTCTTGCCGAGTGGCTATCGCGCCTAACCTTTGAAATTGAGCTGCTCTGCTCGTGAAAAAGGGTTGAGTTTCAAGGATATGAGTCAGGTAAGAGAGTTGCTTTTGCCTAAGCTGAGCTTTCTTTCATAGCTTTTGCTGGAAACAAAGAAAGACTGAGAATCATCCCTATAGTCGTAGTCATCGGGGGAACTTCCTCTAAAAAGGATCATGTTCTCCCTTCTCTGTCCCAAAGTAAAGTTGAAGTAGAGAATCTCAGTTCTGTTCTAGTGAAAGCCTTTTCTAAATTCCATCCTTTCGCCTAATCAAGGATATAAAGGTGGCACCTCAACGAATAAAAAAGATAAGGTGCATCCCTCCTCACCTCAATGCTATGGATCTGAACCCGTTCTCTCCACTCCTGGTAGTCGAGTGGCTTTACGCTTCTGGGACAAAAGAAAGACAGTTGATTTCTCTTCTATCCCTTCCTGACTCTGCTGACATTCCGCCTTAATGTTTATTAGGGTTTAAAGAAAAGAACAAATGAGATGTCGTATCCGCAAATACTCTTTCCGTTGCAGGCATAAGGGCTGCAAACATGTCTACTTGAGCTCTTTTCGGAAGATAGTGTTCGTCGAGATTCAATTCATTATGGAAGGTATAACTATGAAAAGAGGAAGAAGCCGAGCTACAAGAAAAATTCCCGCTGCTACCATGCGTGTATAGGAGCGGAAATAGGAGTAGGCCCTTCCATAGCATCAGGCAACCATACATGAAGGGGAAGAAAGATCCCAAGGAAGCAATCAAAAGTGAAATTCTTGCTCTATGACACCGACGTGGGCTTTGGGCCGAAGGGAGAGACAAGTAAACCTTTTATCCTATTTCAGTTGAAGACAAAGACCCTATTCCCTGGAGTAAGGCATCCAAGTATGGTACTAACTCAACCAATAGGTATATAGTATTAAAGGAGCGAAGGGACAAGACCTTTAGGGAGAGGTTCGCATCTGAACCAAGGTCTGAAACCTTTAACTCAACCGGAGCCGTAGAATCTGCTGAGAGAGAATCGGCTGTGATAGAAGTAGAAGCAGCTCGGCTCGGGGAAAGGGTAAACCCATTAGATTAAATTAGCCTGGTTCGGTTTGACCAGGGGCATACGGCATTACCGGTCGAATAAGCAGTGATTCCTGCTCGGCACTTACTCTAGAAGAAGCAGCAGTTAGCTCTAACGGGACTGAAGTCACTGACGGGGTTAGCTCTGCAAATGTAGAAAGAATAACGGCAGCTAATTCATCCGCATCTGTTGGTGGTTAAGCCTTTGTGACTAGCTCAGGTTCATTTGATCGAAAAAAAGACTGGCTCCGGGCGTAGATAGGGTAAAATCGGGGTCATGCAAATAAAATGCAAAAGACCTAACTTTGAAGGGAAAGCCCATCATCCCACCCTGGTATTCTATCTACCATCGCATCATTGGACATCAAAAAGAGGACTCTTTTGTCTGGGTACAAGAGCAGTACGAACAAGGGAACTTCTTATTTTATTACCCTAACATCTTCGAATCCTCTGTACACAAGGCGCCCTCTTAAGCATCAGAATCTTGTGCTCACGTAAACATGGGAGGTGATTCCTCGTCAGAGGAAGAGTTTGATTTTCCACAAGAAGAGATTCGATCGTGACAATCTCTATTTTCGTTTCGCGTAAAGAGAAATAACGTAGATAGAGAGAAGAGCTTTATGATCAGAGTGGCATTGGATCGGAAGAGTAGCAGCATCGGCTTGAAGACCGGCCTGAAGTTAGCTTGAATGCAAGGGCTACGAGTACTCGAGCAGTAAGAGCTGCTAGTGGAACAGCTTATTTTGCACCAACGGCTGATTAAATAAGATCTGATTCACTGACTGAACCACCAACAGCGTCTAGTCCCAGAGCTTCTATTTAGTCAAGACCGGTTACGAGCTATCTCCCTACTAAGACGGCATTTTCTTCCTATCTTCACTGTGAAACCTGCTTTTGCTATCTCGAAAGAGGCCGCGAAAGGTTCCGCTTCTCCTGGTTTGGTT